CTTTCGTACCGAGGGTTCGAATCCCTCTCTTTCCGTTTCCGTTGATAACTCGGTATTTTATTGTTCTTTCAAATTCCAACGCTTCGAATCTTTTTTTATTCTTCGCGTCCAGGATTACGTCCTGGATCATTAGATAGGAATCCGAAGATGAAGAGAGAAACAAAGAATATCACTACTGTGTAAACAAAGAGTTTGAGAGTAAGCATTACACAATCTCCAAGATCATTGTTTTGAAAAAAAAAGAGAATAGATTCTCCATTTTTATACCACATATCCTCTTTTGACACCAATAAATGAAAGGAATCAGAACGAGGAAATGGGGTAATTCAGATTTTTCTAAGCTATCTAAGAATTAGTTAAATCGAGAGTTCATACTATACTGTAAGACTTATCGGATCTTACCCATTGTTAGAATTTTTTTCGCCAATAAATCATGTCTATGACAGTATTCAAAATTTCATCGAAAACTTACAGCAGCTTGCCAAACAAAGGCTAATAGAAAAAAGAGAACGGGTATTACTGGCATAAAATCTACGATGGGGTTCAAAAAAGCGTAGGCCTCAGGTAGTTTGGCTAAGAAAAAACCACTCGAAGAAAGGGCGGAATTAAGACAGATACAGATCAAACTAAAGATATTAAGCATAACAAACATTTTTTTTTTTATTGGACTTGGAGATAATTGTATTTTGATTGAGTTAATATAATAATATAAATATATTATTCTTGAGAATTGGTATACGGTAAAAATGACGAAAGGCGGTTCGATCAAAATGAATTGTTGTTTTTGAACTTGAACTCGCCCAATCAAAAGTCTATCTATTTTCTTTTGCGAATTGAAGAAACCATCCTTTCATACAATATCTTAATTGAATTATATGTAATGATCAATAAATTCCGTTTTATTCTATAGATAATTCTATATCGACACGTGTCAAAATCCCAGGAACAATAGAGTCCATAGATATTTGGACTGGAATTGACGAATAACCAATACAATACTAGTCTTTAGTAGTATCGAACATAAATCTAAATGGGGCGTGGCCAAGTGGTAAGGCAACGGGTTTTGGTCCCGGTATTCGGAGGTTCGAATCCTTCCGTCCCAGGAAAGACCTATTATTTCTATACTATATAAATAGACATTATTAGAATAATGAAATGAAAAAAAAAGAATTCGATTTTTTCAATCTATATTTTTTTAATCGCGGATTTATTTATGATCATCAAATGCGATCCTTAGTAAAACTTTATTCAAATAGTGATGTTGGTATGAGGTGGGGGTTTTCAATTAAATAACTATTTGAATCGTTTCTTCTGACTATTTGATATTCGAAGAAGTCTGAGATTGTTGAATATAACCTATTAGGTTACTTGAAGATGGAATGTAGATTTAATAAAAAGCACTTTTTTCCTAATATTTAGAAATTATGTATAAATTAATAAAGAAATCTTATCAAAAATGCATTGAAATTTCATTCTTGATAAGATTTCTTTACTTTAGAAAGCACCACTTCATATAAAAGAAGAAAAAATATAGATTTCTATGAAACGGTCGAACAAGTGACTATTCATGATTCCATAATTGAATCAATTACATATCAGTCCCAAACTAGAGAAATGTTATGGTAAAACTTCGTTTGAAACGATGTGGTAAAAAGCAACGTGCGACTTGACAGACATAATCAGTTGTGGATTTTTACACCCACCATTTTCTATTCTATAGAAATGAAAGTGCTCTTGGCTCGACATCATATACTGTTGGGGTTTAACGTCAACAGTATATGATGTAGCTCGAGCAGAAAGTATTGATTCATTTCTCAGGGGCAAGGATCTACGGTTAGTGCCAATTAATAAGTTGGAACAACTTCGTAAGTCAATTTTCGATCCAGTAGAAATCGAAACGATCCAATTCGAGCAAGTTTCAAATAAAATAAGGAAAATTTGTTGGAATTGGTGAAACTCTTTTGATCAAAAGTGTATCATGCGGGAATCGACCGGGCGTATGATTTTTTGATAGAAAGAAATCATAAAAAGGGGCATGTTGCTGTCGTTTTGAAATGATTCAAATTCACCGAAGTAATGTCTAAACCCAACGATTCCAGGCAAAGAGAAAGTATTTTGGAACAAGGAAATGCCGTTTTCAATTGTCTCGACAACCAGATAAAGGAAAAAGAATCAAAATATATTCTAAATGAGACAAACAAAAAGGGGTTAGAGACCACTCAAAAAATGAAATGCCTAAGGCTTTTCTTTTGAACTATTTCAGAGTTATCCAACTTGAGTTATGAGAATACAAACGATTTTTTTTGCTAAAGAGGAATAAAAAAGGATTAAATAATCCTCTAATTGATTTGATATTGATTTGATGATGTTATGGATCTATTTAACATTCTAATTCTATACATAGATCTAACTTCCAATTTCTCGAGCCGTACGAGGAGAAAACTTCGTATACGTTTCTAGGGGGGGTTATAGTTCATCTACATCTATCCCAATGAGCCCTTTATCGAATCGTTGCAATTGATGTGCGATCTCGAAGAGAAGGAAGAGATCTTCGTAAAGTGGGGTTTTATGATCCGATAAAAAATCAAACCTATTTAAATATTCCCGGCATTCTATATTTTCTTGAAAAAGGCGCTCAGCCTACAGAAACTGTTTATGATATTTTAAAGAAGGCGGGGGTTTTTACAGAATTGAATTTGAATCAAACGAAAGCCAATTTATGAAATAAAAAAAAGAGAGAGAAGAGGGTGGGGGTGATTCATATATAGCTTTGTATAATTTTTTTTCTACTATACTACCCCCCCCCCCCCAATTACTTCATTTATTATTGTTACCATAGAATACCATCTTATATAATGACAAAAATCTGTTTTTTTGATATAATTTGATATAAGATGGATAGAAAAAGATCAGGTGAATAAATGAAGTAATTGGATCGACGAGGCATATAAAATTTTGGCATTTTCTCCAATCCAATTGGGAGTTTTTTGTTGTAACTGCATTAACAAAGAAATAAACCCGAGACGGGATTCTTTCCTATTTCGTCCCTAATCTTTGCTGTTTTTTTAGTTATCTATATTATCTATCCATGATTGGTTATGCTAATCCAGCACAAGTCTCTTATTCATTTTGTTTTCATTCTACTTTTATTCTAAGTATTCAATTCATATTGACAACAGTGGATCAAAGAAATATAATTCGATCGTGTATAAACGGATCTATTTATTTTGAGTTTTTCGATTCAGAATCTATTAGAAATTTTGTATTCGGTATGGATAAAAGATCTTCCTATGTTATACTATTCAATTCTCGACGATGAATTGATTTGATAGTTCAGTATTTTGATTGATTGTGTCGTGCAATTTTTTCCCCTTTTTATTTTTACTCCGATTGTTGTACCCACACATTCACATTTTTTTTTTATTAGGGTTGCTAACTCAATGGTAGAGTCCTCGGCTTTTAAGTGCGGCTAGCATCTTATACACATTTCTATGAAGTAACAGATTCGTTTCTATCTCCGGTAGAGTTTGTAAGACCACGACTGATCCTGAAAGGAATGATTGGAAAAAACAGCATGTCGTATCAATAGAAAATTCTGAGAATATTTCATTCTTACTGGATCGGTTCAAAATCTTGTTTGAATTCTTAGTGAGAAATAAAATGAAATAAATTCCGAGTTGGGTCGAATGAATAAATGGATAGAGTCCTATGAACCCAATTAATTATAGGGAAAGAAAAAGCAACGAGCTTCTGTTCTTAATTTGAATGATTCCCCATCTAATTACACGTTAAAATTTTATTAGTGCCCGGTACGGGGAAAGGGTTTTCCATTAGTGAATGATTATCCATTTTTTTAATGAGTCCTAACTATTAGCTATTTCCCATTTTGGGTTGGCCAAAAATGTGTAAAAGAAGCAGCATCTTGATAAAGATAGTTTTTCCCAAATCAAAAGAGCGATTGTGTTGAAAAAATAAAGGATTTCGAATCCATCTTGTTATCCTATAACAAATAGAAAACTAAGAGGATAGGGAGTCCCTTGATGAGTTTACCCATTTCCGAGGTATTTTTTCTTTTCTTATTCTTACTATAATACCCTGTTTTGACTATATCGTACTATGTATCATTTGATAACCAATAAACCCCTTACTTTAATTAATAATTAATTCTATTTTTCTTTATTTTTAGTTCAAAGCGAATTGGAAATGGAGGAATTTCAAGGATATTTAGAACTCGGTGGATCTCGGCGCCACGACTTCCTATACCCCCTTATTTTTCGGGAGTATATTTATGCACTTGCTAATAATCATGGTTTAAATAGATCCATTTTGTTCGAAAATGCCGGTTCTGACAATAAATCTAGTTTAATAATTGTGAAACGATTAATTACTCGAATGTATCAACAGAATCATTTGATTATTTCGGCTAATGATTCTATTCAAAATCCAGTTTTTGGGCACAATAAGAATTTGTATTCGCAAATTCTCTCAGAGGGATTTGCGGTCATTGTGGAAATTCCATTTTCCCTACGACTATTATCTTCCTTAGAAAGGAAGCATATAGCAAAATCTCATAATTTACGATCAATTCATTCAATATTTCCTTTTCTAGAGGACCGATTTTCGCATTTAGATTATGCGTCAGATGTACTAATACCCTATCCCCCCCATTTTGAAATTTTGGTTCAAAACCTTCGCTACTGGGTGAAGGATGTCTCTTCTTTGCATTTATTACGTTTCTTTTTCTACGAGTATTGTAATTGGAATAGTCTTATTACTCCCCAAAAACATATTTCCATTTTTTTAAAAGGTAATCCAAGATTATTCTTGTTCCTATATAATTCTTATGCATGTGAATACGAATCCATCTTCCTTTTTCTCCGTAATAAATCTTCTCATTTCCGGCCAACATCTTCTGGAGTCTTTTTTGAGCGAATATATTTCTATGTAAAAATAGAACGTCCTGTTGAAGTTTTTTTTGATAATGATTTTCGGGACATTCG